GACCGAGGTATAGGTGATAAATTGTAAATTTATTGACGAATTTTATTCTTCTACCATTAGTTTAATAGTCAAATCAATGATTTTAAATTGCAAATTTAAAGGTAAATAATTTTTTAAACTTAAGGCTTAGAGCCTTTCTCTATTTACAACTTTGAAGGTTGGCAGTTTTTTTAACTTAAATCCTTAGAGAAAGTTAAACATAACTGTGCAAGTGATTAATCTAAATACGGTTAAGAAATTAGTTGTGAATGAAGCTTTTTGACTAAATTTAACTTGAATAATCTTAGGTTCTGAATATCTCATAATTAACGTAGTTATCAGAATACGGACATAGATAAATAATATAATTAAGGTTACTATAATTATGAGTATAGAAATTAGTCTTATATTGTTTATGATTAACCTATTAATAGTGAATCACTTAGGTATAAAACCTAGGAATGGGGGTAATCCCCCTAAGGATAAAAAATTAATTATAAATGAAATTTTAACATTTTTGTTTGAATTTATAAATCTTGGAATCTGTATTATAAAAAATAATTTGCCTTGATTGAATATAAATGTTAAGTTAATTGTAATAATAATATAAATTGTTAAATAAATTATCCAGATTGAATTATCAACTATTGAGGCGGATATTATTCAAGCTATATGGTTAATAGACGATAGTGCTATAATTTTCCGCAATCTTACTTGATTGAAGCTTAAAGTTGTTCTAACAATTAGTGAAAATCTAATAATTGTTAATATAAATGTTGTGGAGGGCTTATTATTTATAATTAAAATAAATGGTGCAATCTTTTGTCAAGTTAATAAGATTGAACAGTTTACTCAGTTTAATCCTTCTATTACTTCGGGGAACCAGAAATGGAAGGGGGCTATACCCAGCTTTATTACTAAAGCTGAATTTAATACTGTTGAAAAAGATGAATTTATTATGGGGGTAATAAATTCACTTGTTGTTAGTATTATAATTACTGAGAATAATAGAATTAATGAAGCTATAACTTGAACAATAAAATATTTGAGGGATGCTTCTGAGGCATATATATTTTTTGTTGAAGATAATAAGGGAATAAAGGATAATAAGTTGATTTCTAATCCTATTCATATTCTAAATCAAGAGTATGATGAGATTGTAATAATTGTTCCTATGACTATAATATTTATAAATAAGATCTTGTATAATTTTGTAATTAAAAAGAGAAAACTTGGTTTTCATATTCAGGGTATGAACCTAATAGCTTTATTAGCTTATCTTTTTACACTTTAGTATATGATGTATAAGAATTTTTGATATTCTTGGAGGTAGTTTAATTCTATTAAGTGTAATGAAGGCAAGAATTGCGTTATCAACCCTATCAAGATTGTCCTTTGGTCAGGCACTTCACTAAAACTTTCTTTACAAAGGTTGTTTTGTAAGCAACATAATATTTTTATTAGTAAATCAAGTGATATTTAAAATTTGTCTTTATAAAAATTTTTTGATAATCCCTAAGATCCCCGTTTTTTTTTTTTTTTTTTTTTTTAAAAAAATTGTGAGCAAAAAAAAATCCAAAAATTTTAGATCCTTTAATTTTATTATTAAAGTTGTGATTTTAAAATTTTACATTTTTTGTCATTTTTTGGTTAATTAAAATTTAATATAATATATTATTATTTTTATTATATAATTAAAATATATATTTAAATATATAACTAATAATGTTATATTTAATATAAGATATTTATATTAATATATAAATGCTTACCCATGTAATTATAAGCTATACTAAAAATAGTAATCTGATCTATGATTGTCGTATATAATTAATAAATACATATTATGGGAAAGAGAAACTTATTAAAAGATTGTCTTTATTATTAATTCTTATAGATCCAACTTACTTTAATAATTTAATTTAAAATATTGTGAATTATTGATTAATATACATATATATATATATTAAATATTTATATATATATAGTCAATATTATTTATTTTATATAAAGTCCTATTAAAATAGATTAATAATTAGGTATTTAACATTATATAATATTAATATATAATAAATATATTATTTATAAAAAAAAAAAAAAAAAATTGTACAATAATTTAACTTAAGTTTTAATTGATTTTTATCTTTAATAATATAAATCTAACTTGATTTAATTTTATACCAATATCTATATTATTGTAAATTAAAAATATACGTAGTTTGCAGATTTAATCTTTTTAAAAAAGTTTTAGCAAATAAAATAAATCTCTAGTCATTTATTTAAAAAATTATTTGCATGAAAAATCGTATTGCTAAAATTAAATAATAAAATTGGGGGATTTTATTTTTAATTTAGGCTTGGTTTTCTATTCAATGGGGGTTGAATTAAGTAAGACTGCGTTTTTCAGACAGTTTTTTGTTGAAAGGTAGGGAACATTTTTTTTTGTGTCGTTTACAATAAAATTGATGTTTCCAAAGTTTTATTTTGGCTAATATTTGGCTATTTAAACTTTATATATGTAATTTATAGAGATTTAATAGCTTAAATAGCTTTAATTTTTAAGCAGTATAAAATTTTAAATTTCAGTTAATGCTGGATTTAGGGATTTAAACAAACATAGGTTAATTTTGTGCCAGCAACCGCGGTTATACAAATTATGTTAGTTAAATTTATTTAATTTAATTAGATGTTAATATTATTAATTTAACTTCAGACTTTTTAGGTGAAATTTTAAGTTTGGATTAATTTATTTTAGTGATATTGAAGTTAAGAAATTTCTTTGTAAACTAGGATTAGATACCCTATTATTTGAAACGTGATTATTATATTTAAAATTATTAATAGTTATGATCTTTAAAATTAAAAAATTTGGCGGTATTTTAGTCTATTCAGAGGAACCTGTTTTTTAATTGATAATCCACGATAAGTTTTACTTTAAGTTTAAGCTTGTATATCGTCGTAGCTTGAATATTCTAGGAAGAATCTAATATTCGTTTTTTCTGATAAGAAGAGAATTCAGATCAAGGTGCAGCTGATATTAAAGTTAAAATGGGTTACATTATATTTATATATGGTTTTTTGTTTGAAAATCAAAGATAAATTGGATTTGAAAGTAATTTAAAGAATTTACTTTAAATGATTATGCTCTAAAATATGTACATATCGCCCGTCGCTTTCATTTAAAATGAAATAAGTCGTAACAAAGTAGGCTTATTGGAAAATGAGCCTAGAATTCAAATTAGAGCTTGTTATAAGTATTTTATTTACATTAAAATGGAGATTGTGAAAATCAATTTAATTTGAACTTATAAATTTAATGTTAATTATTTGTTTAATTTTTTTTAACTGAAATAACTTTATTTTATTATTGTAAAAGAAAAAATTATTTTATTTATAGATTATAGTATAGTGATAGAAAATTTTTAAGAGTTTAAAAGAAGATTTAATTTGTTGTACCTTGTGTATCAGGGTTTACTAAAAATTATTAATTATTTGGTTTTCCCGAATTATAAAGAGCTACTTGGTTATATTTTTTATTGTTTCATAAATATTAATAATAATCTAGTTGAAATGAAACGTTATTCGTTTTATAATATATCTGGTTTCCTAGGAAATAAATTTAATTTAATGTTTATTAGTTTTTTAATTATTATTGATTTGAAAATTTTTAAGCTTTTATAGTGTAAGGGATAAGCTTTATACTAAATTTTTATAACTTATTAGTCTGTTAATGATAGACAGGATTAGAATTTTCCATTCTTTGAGGATGTTATAATTTATCATTTTTTATTATTTATTTATTAGTTGTTTAAATTTTTTACTAGGATAAAATTTTTAATTTTAAAAATTTTGTAATAATGGTTAAATTAGTATATTAATTTGTTTTAATAAGAATTAAAGTAAGATTAAAACAAGGAACTCGGCAATAATATTTCTTACCTGTTTAATAAAAACATGTCCTTTTGATTTTTATTTAAGGTCTGACCTGCTCAATGATTATTTAAATAGCTGCAGTATTCTGACTGTACAAAGGTAGCATAATCATTAGTTTTTTAATTGAAAGCTGGAATGAATGGTTGGATAAGGAAATGACTGTCTCTTTTTAATTTAATTAAATTTTATTTTTAAGTCAAAAAGCTTAAATATTATAGAAAGACGAGAAGACCCTATAGAGTTTAATAAATTTAGCCTTTATATTTTTGAGGTTTATATTTTGTAAAAGTCTAAGTTTATTTCGTTGGGGTGATGTTAGAATTTAATAAACTTCTTTTTTTAAATTCATTGATTAATGAATATATGATCCTAATTTTTAGATTAAAAGAATAAATTACCTTAGGGATAACAGCGTAATTTTTTTGGGGAGTTCTTATCGATAAAAGAGATTGCGACCTCGATGTTGGATTAAAGTTTATTACTGGTGAAGAAGTTAGTATATTAGGTCTGTTCGACCTTTAAAACTTTACATGATCTGAGTTTAAACCGGCGTGAGCCAGGTTGGTTTCTATCTTTTATTATTAAAATATCTTAGTACGAAAGGACCAGATATTTAAACTAAGTTTTTATAATAAGAGTAAAATTGTTATTTTGGCAGACTAGTGCAATGGATTTAGAATCTTTATATGTATATTTATTACAAATAACAATTTATTTTTTTGATATTATTTCATTATTTTCTAGTTTGTTATTACTTATTGTTAGTGTACTAGTAGGTGTAGCATTTTTAACTCTTTTGGAACGAAAGGTTCTAGGTTACATTCAAATTCGTAAAGGTCCAAATAAGGTAGGCTTAGGAGGTCTTTTACAGCCTTTTGGTGATGCTATTAAATTGTTTACTAAGGAACAAACTTTTCCTTATATATCTAATTTTAATATTTATTATATAACTCCTATAGTTAATTTAATAATTAGTTTATTTCTTTGGGTGTGTATACCATTTTTTACGGTACTTTTAAATTTTGATTTATCTGCTCTTTTTTTCTTAAGAGTATCTAGACTTGGGGTTTATACTTTAATATTAGCAGGATGATCATCTAATTCTAATTATTCTTTACTTGGCAGTTTACGTGCTGTGGCTCAGACTATTTCGTATGAAGTTAGATTGGCTTTAATTTTAATATCTTTTCTTTTTTTAATTTTAAGGGTTAATTTATTGGAGTTTATTTTTATTCAGAAGTATATTTGATTATTTTTTTTACTTTTTCCTTTAAGTTTAATGTGGGTTATTTCTGGTTTAGCAGAAACTAATCGTACTCCTTTTGATTTTGCTGAAGGAGAATCGGAACTTGTTTCTGGATTTAACATTGAATATAGAAGAGGAGGGTTTGCATTAATTTTTCTAGCTGAGTATGCAAGAATTTTATTTATAAGAATAATTAGAGTTTTATTGTTTATGGGCGGTGACATTAATTCATTTACTTTTTTTATTAAGTTGACTTTAATTTCATTTTTTTGAGTATGAGTACGTGGAACTTTACCTCGTTTCCGTTATGATAAGTTGATATATTTAGCTTGGAAGAGGTTTCTTCCCAGAAGGTTAATATATTTAATTTTTTTCTTTTGTTTAAAAATGGGTATTTTTACCCATTTATTATAGTTAATAAAATTTAGTATAAACCAATAGAGATACCTTCTCTTTCTTATATTTTCAAAATATATGCTTTACAAGCTCATTGATTAATTTGATAGAAGGTTATCCCACATATTGAAGGTTAAAGGATTAATTATGTAGTATGAAAAGTATATAATAGTAAGAATTTGTCCTGTTAAAATATAAGGTTCCTCAACAGGTCGGGCTCCGATTCATGTTAATATAACAACTGTTGTTACTATTAATCAGAATAATATTTTGTTAATTGGATATATTCGGTTTCTTTTAAATTTTTTTTGATTGGTAAATGGTAAAATTAATAAGATAGCAATTGATATTACTAGAGCAATAACTCCTCCTAATTTATTAGGAATAGAACGTAGAATTGCGTAAGCAAATAGGAAGTATCATTCAGGTTGAATATGAATGGGGGTCACTAGTGGGTTAGCTGGAGTGAAGTTATCCGGGTCTCCTAAAATGTAGGGTCTTACTATAGATAAAATTACTAAGACTAGAATTAACACTACGAATCCTATAATATCTTTGAATGAATAATAAGGATGGAAGGGAATTTTGTCTAAATTTCTATTTGTTCCTAATGGGTTGTTTGATCCTGTTTGATGAAGAAATAATAGGTGAATTATTACTATTGCTCTAATAATAAATGGTAATAAGAAATGTAATGCAAAGAATCGCGTGAGTGTTGCGTTATCAACTGCAAACCCTCCTCAAAGTCATTGAACAATAGATGAACCCAGATATGGAATTGCTGATAGAAGATTTGTAATTACGGTCGCCCCTCAGAATGATATTTGTCCCCATGGAAGAACATAGCCAAGAAATGCAGTTGCTATAACTAGAAATAGAATTAGTACTCCTACTGTTCATGTATGAATAAGCTTGTAAGATCTATAATAAATTCCTCGACCAATATGTATATAGATTCTAATAAAGAATAATGAAGCTCCATTTGCATGGATTGTTCGAATTATTCAACCATAATTTACATCACGACAGATGTGAATTACTCTATCAAATGCTAGTTGGATGTTTGGACAATAATGTATCGCTAAAAAGATACCAGTAATAATTTGGATTCCTAAACATAGTCCTAACAATGAGCCAAAATTTCATATTAGAGAAATATTTGAAGGTGTGGGTAAGTCAATTAATGCATTATTAACAATTTTAATCATAGGTGATAATTTTCGTAGTGGTGTTTTCATTAGTTTTTTTGCCGCAGAGGTCCATTATTTTTGTCAATAATTTTTACGATTGCAATTATTGTAATAAATAGGTATATAATTATGAATATAAGAATTATATTTATTGGGATGTAGGTGTATTTAATTATAGAAATTGAAATTTCTATAATTTTTCTATTAACTAAGCTGTTTCATGTAATTTCATCAATAAAAAATATAATTCTTGTTGGTATAGCAATTGTTATTGGAATAGTTAGTGTTAATCACATAGTTTTTAAGGTGAATGAGAATTTTTCATTTGAGGCAATACTTGTTATATAGATGAATAGGATTAATATTCCTCCAATTATAACCAAGAATAAAATATAGGAGAATCAGTAATTATATCTAAATGTTCCTGAAATTAGACTAATAATAGTGGTTTGAATAAGAAGAAGTATTCCTAGAGATAGGGGATGTGTTAATGTTAAAAAGATTAATGAGAATAGAATGTTTAGTATAATTAATGTTATATCAGGAAGTAGTTTAATTAAAATATTAATTTTGGAGATTAAAGTTAAGGGTTTCTTTTTCCTGAAGTTTTAAAAGACTTGCTTATTTTTGGTTTACAAGACCAATATTTTATTTAAATTATTAAAACCAATGATAGTATATTTATATACAAGAATGTTAATATTTTTTTCTGGGTTAATTATATTTAGACTTAAACGTAAACATTTATTATTAATACTCCTTAGTATCGAATATATGATTTTATCTTTATACTTTGTAATATTCATTTATTTGAGCTTTCTTAGAAATGACTATTTTTTTTCAATAATTTTTTTAACGTTTAGAGTTTGTGAGGGAGCTTTAGGCTTATCCATTCTTGTGTCTATAATTCGTACTCATGGAAATGATTATTTTCAAGGTTTTAACTTATTATGATAAAGTTTATTTTTTTAATGTTTACTATGATTCCTTTAAGGTTTATAAATTATTTCTGGTTAGTACAGTTAACTTGATTGTTGATATCCTTTATATTTATATTAAATTATAGATTTAATTTTATATATATATATATTTCTTATGGATTTGGAATTGATCTTCTTTCTTATATGATGATATTATTGAGATTCTGAATTTGTACTTTAATAATTCTTGCAAGATATAAAATCTATTATTATAATTTTTGAAGGGGGTTATTTTTGTTTATTATATTAATTTTAATATTGTCTCTATTTCTAACCTTTAGGGCTTTAAATTTGTTTATATTTTATATTTTTTTCGAGGTAAGATTAATTCCTGTCTTGATATTAATTGTTGGTTGGGGTTATCAACCTGAACGTTTACAAGCAGGTGTTTATCTTCTTTTTTATACCTTATTTGCTTCTTTACCTATAATAATTGCAATTTTCTTTTATTATGATAAGTATGGTTCACTGGATTTTGGTTTTTTAGCATGTGAATTTAATGAATTTATTTTTTATATTTGTATGAATATAATTTTTTTTATTAAAATCCCATTGTTTTTTGTTCACTTGTGACTCCCAAAAGCCCATGTTGAAGCTCCTGTTTCTGGATCTATGATTTTGGCAGGTGTAATACTTAAGTTAGGTGGGTATGGTTTGATACGAATAATAATGGTTTTTTTACACTTAGGGATAAAAATTAATTATTTATTAATTGGTTTAAGTATAATTGGTGGACTCTTAGTATCTTTAATCTGTTTACGGCAAAGAGATATAAAGTCTTTAATTGCTTACTCATCGGTTAGTCATATAGGGTTAGCAGTTAGAGGGATTTTAACGTTGAATTATTGAGGTATAGCAGGGGCTATAATAATAATGATTGCTCATGGTCTTTGTTCATCAGGTCTTTTTTGTTTAGCAAATATTAATTATGAACGATTATTTAGTCGGAGTTTATTTTTAAATAAAGGTTTAATTAATTTAATTCCTAGCCTTTCTCTATGATGGTTTCTTTTTATTTCTTCAAATATAGCTGCTCCACCTTCTCTTAATTTAATAAGAGAAGTTATACTTATAAGTAGATTACTAAGATATAGTACTTTAAATATAATTTTTATATCTTTCATAGCTTTTTTTGCAGCTGCTTATTCCCTTTATTTATACGCTATTTCTCAACATGGTAAAATTTATTCTGGTTTGTTAAGGTTTAACTCAGGATTTACTCGTGAGTATACTTTGTTGTTTATACACTGGTTACCATTAAATATACTAATTATAAAGGGGGATCTAATTTGTATTTGAAATTATTCAAATAGTTTAATAAAAATTTTAGTGTGTGGAACTAAGGATATACTTTGTATTTTGGATAATTAATATTTGTTTAATTTATTATGTTGGTTTTTTATTATTTAGGGTATCCAGATTTTTTTTTAGAATTTATTTAATTGTGAATGATTTACTTTATTTTTTTGAGTATGAACTAATATTCATTAATTCTGGCTCTGTTTATATGACTATTCTAGTTGATTGAATATCTATATTATTTATGAGTTTTGTTTTATTTATTTCTTCTATAGTTATTTATTACAGAGAAGAGTATATATATGGGGATTTAAGTATCAATCGATTTATTATATTGGTGGTTATATTTGTTTTGTCAATAATACTTTTAATTATTAGTCCTAATTTAATGTCTATCCTCTTGGGTTGGGACGGGTTAGGTCTGGTTTCTTATTGTTTAGTAATTTATTATCAGAATATAAAGTCATACAATGCTGGTATGATTACTGCTCTTACTAATCGAATTGGTGATGTAGCTTTATTAATATCGATTGCTTGAATATTAAATTATGGTAGGTGGAATTATGTTTTTTATCTAGAGGAGTTAAAGAGGGATTTATATATAATTATTATTTCTTCTTTAGTTATTATTGCAGCTATGACTAAAAGAGCTCAGATTCCTTTTTCTTCTTGATTACCAGCAGCTATAGCCGCTCCTACCCCAGTCTCTTCATTAGTTCATTCATCAACACTTGTTACAGCTGGTGTTTATTTATTAATTCGTTTCAATTATTCTTTTAATGATACAATAATGATGATTTTATTGTTTATTTCTAGTATAACAATGTTTATGTCTGGATTAGGGGCAAATTTTGAATTTGATTTAAAAAAAATTATTGCTTTGTCTACATTAAGTCAACTTGGTTTAATAATGATAATTTTATCATTAGGTAGATATAAGTTAGCTTTTTTTCATCTTCTTACTCATGCTTTATTTAAAGCTTTACTTTTTATATGTGCAGGGAATATTATTCATATAATACTTAATTGTCAAGATATTCGTTTAATGGGAGGTTTAGTTTCATTAATACCCCTAACTTGTACTTTTATGAATATTTGTAATTTATCTTTGTGTGGAATTCCATTTCTTTCAGGATTTTATTCTAAAGATTTAATTGCTGAGGTTATATCAATAAGTTATTTGAATTTATATATTTATATTATTTTTTATCTTTCTATTGGTTTGACAGTTAGGTATAGTTTTCGTCTAACATATTATTTGTTTTCTGGTGATTTTAATTTTCTTAGGTTTGGGGCTCTAGGAGATAGAAGGTTTATAATGCTTCGTTCTATAGCAGGGTTAATTATATTTGTTATTTTTATAGGAAGAGTATTATCATGACTAATATTTGATTCTTTTTATGTTATTATCTTACCTAGTTTTATAAAAGGTTTAACTTTATTAATAATTTTTCTAGGGATAGTAATTGGTTATAAAATAGCTGGGTTAGGATTAGGACAGTTTAACTTTTCTATAAATAATATTAATTTTAGATTTTTCTTATCTGGAATATGAAATATACCTGTTATATCAACTTTGGGTATTAATTTCTATCCATTAATATTAGGGAGATTTTACTTGAAGATTTTAGATCAAGGTTGAACAGAATTCTATGGTAGTCAAAATATTTATTTTAAGTTAACAGAAAGTTCAAAGTTTATACAATTTTTATTTGTTAATAATATTAAACTATTTATAATATTGATTGTTGTTTTATTAATTTTTATCCTTATTTACTTAGATAGCTTATTTAGAGCATGATATTGAAGATATCAAGGAAATTTAATATTTTTAAGTATTTATAAAAATGACTTATTTTTACATTGAAAATGTAATGTTTTAATTTAAACTATATAAATAGAAATATTAACATTTACGCTATAAGGTAAGTTAGAAGCTTACTTTTAAATATTTCTTTAATTGGAAATATTTTCAATTTTACCATTAACAGTGGTATACCTCTTTTTTGGTTTCAATTAAAAATAAGGGTTTAAACCAAACTTTTAGGTCGAAACTAAATGCAATTATTTGCTTCTTATTCAAGATAAATTGATATTCAATACTTTTTAAGTGCAAATTAAATGTTATATTTAACTATTATCCTAGTTTGTTCAGTTTAATGCTCCTTGCTTTCATTCGTGAAATAGTCCAATTAGAAGGATAATAATAAATCTTGCTAAAACAATTGAATAGTTTAAGATATTTCTTATTTTGAGACTTTTAATTAGTGGAAATAATAAAGTGATTTCAACGTCAAAAATTAGGAAGATTACTGCAATAAGGAAGAAGTGTAATGAGAATGGTAATCGAGCAGATGAAGTTGGATCAAACCCACATTCAAATGGTGATCTTTTTTCCCGGTCTATTGATGTTTTTTTTGAGATTAATGATACTAATAAAATTATAAGTGCTGAGATTATTGTGATAATAATTATTATAATGATTAAACTAAAGATTATTTATACTAGTTTCTAGATCTTTCGATTGGAAGTCAAATATAATTTTTATACTATATAAATATCTACCCCATCAGTAAATAGAAACATACAAGAATAGTCAGACCACATCCACGAAGTGTCAGTATCACGCTGCGGCTTCAAAACCAAAATGGTGGGTTTGTGAGAAATGATTTAATTGATGGCGAATCAAACATACTAATAAAAAAGATGTTCCAATAATTACATGAATACCATGAAATCCAGTTGCTATAAAGAATGATGAACCATAAACTGAATCAGCAATTGAAAAATTTGATTCTAAGTATTCATATCCTTGTAGAGCAGAAAAATATAAACCTAGAATAACTGTTAATATTAAACCTTGAGATGTTTGATTAAAATTGTTTTCTATTAATCTATGATGTGCTCATGTTACTGTTAATCCTGAAGTTAATAGAATAAGGGTGTTAAGAAGAGGGATTTGAATTGGATCAAAGACTTGAATACCCTTTGGTGGTCAAACTCTTCCAATTTCAATCGTTGGGGATAGACTGTTGTGAAAGTAACTTCAGAAGAATCTAATAAAGAAGAATACTTCTGAAGTAATAAATAAAACTATTCCTCATTGTAGACCTAATGTTACTTTAAATGTATGGAGTCCTTGATAAGTACTTTCACGGGATACATCTCGTCATCATTGATGTATAATTATTAATATAGATACTAAACTTAATAGTAACAATTTATTATCTATTAAATGAAATCATTGAATAATGCCTGATATTAAAAGTAAAGCTCTAAAAGATCCTATAATAGGTCATGGTCTAATTTCCACCAGGTGGAACGGGTGATTTTTATGCATTAGTTTACTTCTCTAGAATATAATGTTGATAGAACTGCAAATACATATGATTGAATAATTGAGACTGCTGTTTCTAGAAGTAAGAGAAGTAACTGAATAATAATTAATATATTAATTATAATTAAAGATAGGGAAGAACCTGTATTTCCTAATAGTGTTATTAATAGGTGACCAGCAATTATATTGGCTGAGAGGCGAATAGCTAAGGTACCAGGTCGGATGATATTTCTAATTGTTTCAATGCAAACTATAAAAGGTATTAAGATGGGGGGAGTACCTTGAGGCACTAAATGAGCAAATATATGAATGGTGTTATTAATTCACCCAAATAGTATAAATGTGAGTCATAATGGTAGTGCTAATCTAAGAGTCAGAACTATGTGTCTGGTTCTGGTGAAAATATATGGGAATAACCCTATGAAGTTATTAATTAAAATAAATGAGAACAAGGATACAAAGATTAGGGTTCCTCCTTTTGATTTAGGACCTAAAAGGGTTTTAAATTCTTTATGTAAAGTTAATATAATCTTAATTCAAATTAAGTTTAAACGTGATGGTACAAGTCAAAATATTGATGGGATAAGAACTAGGCATATTAAGTTTCTTGTTCAATTGAGAGATATATTTCAATTTGATGAGGGATCAAACGAGGAAAATAAATTTATAATCATTTTCAAGTTATTTTAATTCTTAAGTGAGGTTTAATTGTTGATTCTTTTTTAAGGTAAATGAATGAATAAAAATTTAAAGATCTTACTAATGATAATAGGCAGATAAAGTATAATATTAAGGTGAGTCAATTTAAAGGGGCTATTTGAGGAATTAAAAATTAATACTATGTATTTACTTTAACTTGACAAATTAATGTTATATTTTAACTAAATTTTTCATTAGAAGTAAGTACTAGTTTACTATATTAAGGTTTAAGAGACCATTGCTTGCTTTCAGCCATCTAATGAAATTTCAATTATTTTAGAAACTCATTTGATGAAGTAGTTAGGTGAAATTCTTTCAATAACAATAGGTATAAATCTATGATTGGCCCCACAGATTTCTGAACATTGACCATAAAATAAACCTGTACGAGTTGAATAAAATCCTGTTTGATTTAAGCGTCCAGGGGTTGCATCAACTTTAACCCCAAGAGTAGGTACTGTTCATGAATGTAGGACATCAGCAGCCGAAACCAATATTCGGATTCGAGTTTTGTATGGAACAGTCATTCGGTTATCTACATCAAGTAGTCGGAAGTTTCAGTTGTTTATATCATTTGAAGGAATTATATATGAATCAAATTCAATATTTTTGAAGTCTGAATATTCATATGATCAATATCATTGATGTCCAATTGTTTTTACAGTGAGTATAGGGTTGTTAGTTTCATCAATAATATAGATGAGCCGTAGAGATGGTAGTGCAATAAAGATTAAGGCAATTGCAGGTAGAAGGGTTCAAATTAATTCAAGAACTTGCCTATCTAGTAAATGGCGATTAATAAATTTATTAACAAAAAATCCTACGACAAATTGTCTAACTAAAATTGTAATAATTAGTAATACTAATAAAGTATGATCATGAAAAAATGAAAGTTGTTCTATAAGTGGGGATGTTCTATCTTGAAGTAAAATTGTTTTTCAGGTTGCAATTTCTAAAAAAAGGTTAACCTTTATGTATGGGGTTTAAGTCCATTGCACTAGTCTGCCATATTAGAAGCTAGTGGATAGAATTGGAAGTTCAGAATATGTATGTTCAGCAGGTGGGAGGGGTTGATATCATTCAATTGAAGCCCCTATTCTTAATGGTGTAATTCTTTTACGTCCTGAAGTAAAAGATTCTCAGGTAATGAAAATTATTATTAATGCTCCTGCAAGGGAGATAAGTGAACCAATAGATGAAATGATATTTCATGTTAAATAGGCGTCTGGGTAGTCAGAGTATCGTCGAGGTATACCTCTTAAACCAAGAAAATGTTGTGGGAAGAAAGTAAGGTTTACTCCTGTGAATATAATAAAGAATTGAATTTTACATAATTTTTCATGTAGTGAAAGTCCTGTAAATAAGGGAAATCATTGGACGAATCCTCCTATAATTGCGAAAACTGCTCCTATAGATAATACATAATGAAAGTGAGCTACTACATAATAAGTATCATGAAGTATAATATCAATTGATGAATTGGCTAGGACTACTCCTGTTAATCCTCCAACTGTAAATAAGAAAACAAATCCTAGAGCTCATAGAAGGGAAGGGGAATATTTTGTTTGGGATCCTTGAAGGGTTGCAAGTCACCTAAATACTTTAATTCCTGTAGGAACAGCAATAACTATTGTTGCTGATGTAAAGTAAGCCCGGGTATCAATGTCTATACCAACTGTAAATATATGGTGAGCTCATACAACAAATCCTAGTAGACCAATTGTTATTATAGCATAGATCATTCCTAGGTTTCCAAATGCTTCCTTTTTACCTCTCTCTTGGCTGATAATATGAGAAATTATCCCAAATCCAGGAAGAATTAGAATATATACTTCTGGGTGCCCAAAGAATCAAAATAGATGTTGATATAAAATTGGGTCACCTCCTCCTGCAGGATCAAAGAAGGATGTATTTAAGTTTCGGTCAGTTAAAAGTATTGTAATTGCTCCGGCTAAAACTGGTAATGATAATAGTAGAAGGACTGCTGTAATAACAACTGATCATACAAATAATGGTACTCGGTCAAATGTTATTCCTGCTGGTCGTATATTAATTACTGTGGTAATAAAATTAACGGCTCCAAGAATGGAAGAAATACCTGCTAAATGTAAACTAAAAATAGCTAAATCAACAGAAGAACCTCTGTGTGCAATGTTAGATGAGAGTGGGGGGTACACTGTTCATCCGGTTCCTGCACCATTTTCTACGATTCTTCTTAAAATTAAGAGAGTTAAAGAAGGGGGTAATAATCAAAATCTTATATTATTTATTCGAGGGAAAGCTATGTCGGGGGCTCCTAGCATTAAGGGAACTAATCAGTTTCCAAATCCTCCAATAACAATAGGTATTACTATGAAGAAAATTATTACAAAAGCATGCGCTGTAACAATTACGTTATATATTTGGTCGTTCCCAATAAATGAACCTGGACTACCTAATTCTATACGAATAAGGATTCTTAAAGAAGTTCCTAGAGCTCCAGCTCAGGCCCCAAAGATAAGGTAAAGAGTACCAATATCTTTATGGTTGGTTGAAAATAATCATTTGTTCGGTAGAAT